TTTTATTTTATTGAATTTAATAATTTTATATTTAAATAATAATTAAATTAAATAAAAAGTTTCTTTTAAATTAATTTAGTAGTAAAATTTTAATTTCATAAAAAGGGGTAAAAAAAAAATATTTTTATTAAATGTTTACTGATTATATAATAGATAAACATTTATTAGTATATCTTTATATTTAATTATTAATATTAATATATTAGTATGTAGAAAGTCTATATATAYATACATTTAATTAACAGTAATTAAAGTAACATTATCAATAATATTTAATTAATATAATTAATATTTATTTATAAATTATAGGACCTAATTTACTATAATTTATATTTATATATATATATATATAATTATAATATTTTATTATTTTGTAATATAAATTTTATTTTAAAAAAAAAAATGTTCATTGGTAAATTAATAAGAAAATATTCTTAAATTAATGTTTTTGTATTTATTTTTAAATTTATGGGTTATTATAAATTTATATTTGATAAAATTTAATTTTAGTTTAAAATTTATTTAATTTTTAATTTATATGTAAATTTTTGTGTTAATTGAGTTAGTATTTAAAATRAAAATTATACAGTAATTAAATTTAAAAATTAATGAGAATTAGATTTAGTAATTARTTATATAATAAAATAAATTTGTGCCAGCATTTGCGGTTATACAAATTATTTAAATAAATTTTATTGATATAGAATGTAATTGATATTTATTTATATTAAATTTAAATTTAATAATTAAAGTGAAATTTATTATTTTTATAAATTTAATTAAATGATAATTGAATTTTGAAATTTAAATTATAAACTAGGATTAGATACCCTATTATTTTAAATGTAAAATTTATATTAAGGGATTAATAGTTATGATCTTTAAATTTAAAAAATTTGGCGGTATTTTAGTCTATTTAGAGGAATCTGTTCTGTAATTGATAATTCACGATAAATTTTACTTAATTTATTAATTAATATATCGTCGTTAACAAAATATTTTTTTAGAAAAATAATTTTTTAGAAATTGAATTTAATTTTATTTCAGATCAAGATGTTGTTTATATTTATGAAGAAATGGATTACAATAAATAAATTTATTTAAATGGATAATTTATATAAAAATAAGTTTGAAGGTGGATTTGATTGTAATTTTTAATATATTTTAAAAATGATTTAAGCACTGAAATATGCACATATCGCCCGTCGCTCTTATTTATTAAATAAGATAAGTCGTAACAAAGTAGATGTACTGGAAAGTGTATCTAGAATGCAAATTAAAGCTTTTATAGTTTTTCATTTACATTGAAAAGAATCTTTTAATTTAGATAATTTGAAATAAAATTTTTATTATTAAGCATTTATTTTAATATGAATATTTTTAAATGAAATATTATTAATTTATTTTTATTTAAGTATATTAAAGAAAAAAATAATATAATTATAGTTTATTAGTAATGAGAATGAATTATCTTAATTAAATATTAAGAATTTTTTGTTTAGAGTACCTTTTGTATCAGGGTTTATTTATTTTAAAATTAAAATTTAATTAATTTCGAATTTAAAAGATTTAATTTATTATTTTTTATATTGTGGTATAAATATTTATAATAATAAATTAGTAATGAAATGTTAATCGTTTTTAAATATATCTAGTTTTTTTAGAAAAAAATTTAATTTTATTATAAATTATTATTTAAATTAAAATTTAAATTTAATTATTAATTTATAAAAAARTTTTTAGGGATAAGCTTAAAAATTAAATTAAATTTTTTAATTATAAAAATAATTAAATTTATGATTAGAAATTTCAATAATATAAATAATTTTATAATTTATATATAAAAATATAAATTTTTATAATAATTAATTTATTTATAAAAATATTTAATTAAATTGTTAATTAAAATAATAATGATAAAATTAGTATATAATATATAATTAAATATTTTTAGTTTGAAAATTAAAGATAAGGAATTCGGCAAAATAATTGTTCGCCTGTTTATCAAAAACATGGTTTTTTGTTTATAATTTAAGATTTAATCTGCCCACTGATTAATTAAAGGGCCGCAGTATTTTGACTGTGCAAAGGTAGCATAATCATTTGTTTCTTAATTGTTGACTTGTATGAATGATTGGACGAAATAATTACTGTCTCTTTTTTGTTTAAAATAAAAATTTATTTTTAAGTTAAAAAGCTTAAATTAATTTTAAGGACGAGAAGACCCTATAGAGTTTAATTAATTTAGTAAAAATTTTTATTTTTGTATTTAAATTTTTTTTATAAATGTTAATTTAATTGGGGTGATTAAAAAATTTATTAAACTTTTTAAAGTATTTATCAAAAATTTTTGTTTATTTTTGATCCAAAATTTTTGATTATTTGATTAAATTACCTTAGGGATAACAGCGTTATTATTTTGGAAAGTTCATATTAATAAAATAGTTTGCGACCTCGATGTTGAATTAAGATAAATTTTTGGTGCAGTAATTAAAATTTTTAGTCTGTTCGACTATTAAATTCTTACATGATTTGAGTTCAAACCGGTGTGAGCCAGGTTGGTTTCTATCCTAAATAATATAAAATATTTTAGTACGAAAGGACCATATATTTAATTAAAAATTTTATTAGTGAATTACTTTGGCAGAATAGTGTAATGAATTTAGAATTCATAAATGTATTTATTATACAAGTAATAATATATTATGTTGATTTTTTTATAGTTTTTATTAATATATTATTATTAATTATTTGTTTATTGGTAGGAGTTGCTTTTTTAACATTATTAGAGCGTAAAGTTTTAGGTTATATTCAAATTCGAAAAGGTCCTAATAAAGTAGGATTTTTAGGTTTATTACAACCATTTAGTGATGCTATTAAATTATTCACTAAAGAACAAACTTTTCCAATTTATTCTAATTATTTAATATATTATTTTAGTCCTGTTTTAAGTTTTATATTATCAATAATTGTTTGATTGATTATGCCATATTATTTTATGATAATTAATTTTAATTTAGGGATTTTATTTATATTATGTTGTTTAAGAATAGGRGTATATGGTTTAATAATTGCTGGTTGATCTTCTAATTCTATATATTCTTTATTAGGAGGTCTTCGAGCTATTGCTCAAACAATTTCTTATGAAATTAGTTTAGCATTAATTTTAATAAGATTTATTTTATTAATATTAAGTTTTAATTTTTTAAATTTTTTTAAATATCAATATTTTTGTTGAATATTATTAATTTCTTTACCTTTAATATTAATATGATTAGCTACAATGTTGGCTGAAACTAATCGTACTCCTTTTGATTTTGCAGAAGGTGAATCTGAATTAGTTTCAGGATTTAATGTTGAGTATAGAAGAGGAGGATTTGCATTAATTTTTTTAGCTGAATATTTAAGAATTTTATTTATAAGATTATTATTTGTAATAATTTTTATGGGAGGATATATAATAAATATATTATTTTATATTAAGATGTTATTTATTTCTTTTTTTTTTTTATGGGTTCGAGGGACATTACCTCGTTTTCGTTATGATAAATTAATATATTTAGCTTGAAAATGTTATTTACCTTTTTCTATTAATATGTTAATTTTTTATATTGGTTTAAAAATTTTTTTAGAAATTTATTAAAAAAAAATAGTAAAATTAATAGAAGATTTAACTTCTTTATTATGTTTTCAAAACATATACTTTAACAAGTTCATTAATTTAGTTTGTTAATTTATCTCATTGATTAATTAATAAAGGGTTAATTAAATAATAAGAAAAGTATAAAATAGTTAAGGTTTGACCTGTTATAATATAAGGGTCTTCAACAGGTTTAGCTCCAATTCATGTTAATAAGATTACTATACATAGGAAAAGTCAAAATATAATTTGATTAATAGGATAGAATTGTATTCCTTGAAATTTTGATTTTATAAAAGGTAAAATAAAAAGAATAGCAATAGATATAACTAAAGCAATAACACCTCCTAATTTATTAGGAATAGATCGAAGAATTGCATAAGCAAATAAGAAATATCATTCTGGTTGAATATGTTCAGGAGTAACTAATGGATTAGCAGGAATAAAATTATCTGGATCTCCTAATAAATAAGGATTCATTAAACATAGATTAATTAATAAAAATAATATAATAATAAATCCAATAATGTCTTTTAGTGAAAAATAAGGATGAAAAGGAATTTTATCAAAATTTCTATTTGATCCAATAGGATTATTAGAACCTGTTTGATGTAAAAATAATAAATGWATTATTACTAAAGCAGCAATTATAAAAGGTAATAAAAAATGAATAGTAAAAAATCGAGTTAAAGTTGCATTATCTACTGCAAATCCTCCTCATACTCATTGTACTATTATTGTACCTAAGTAAGGAATTGCTGATAATAAATTAGTAATAACTGTTGCTCCTCAAAATGATATTTGTCCTCAAGGTAATACATAACCTATAAAAGCTGTTCCTATTGTTACAAATAAAATTAATACTCCAATTATTCAGGTATGAATTAAATAAAATGAATTATAATATATACCTCGGCCAATATGAAAATAAATACAGAAGAAGAAAAAAGAAGCTCCATTTGCATGAATAATTCGTAAAATTCATCCATAATTTACATCTCGGCAAATATGAATTACTCTGTTGAAGGCTAATTCAATATTAGCACAATAGTGTATTGCTAAAAAGATTCCTGATAAAATTTGAATAATTAAACAAAGACCTAATAGAGATCCAAAATTTCATCAAGTAGAAATATTAGACGGTGTAGGTAAATCAATTAATGAATTATTTATAATTTTAATAAGTGGATGAGTTTGTCGAAAAGGTTTATTCATTAGTTTTTTTGTCGTAAAGGACCTAAATTTTTATTAGTAATTTTGATTACGGTAATTAAAGTAAATAATAAATAAATAATTCTAATTAAAGTAATATTTTTTGTATTTAAATTATATAATTTATTTAAATTAAGAATAATTCTTTTTTCATTATTTATATTAATTATATTAAAGTTAAAAGGATCAATAATAAATATAATTAAAATTATTGAAGAAAATATTATTAAATTGATAATAAAGAAAGATCTTGAAAAGTTGTATTTTTCATTTGAAGCTAGACTAGTTATATAAATAAWTAAAATTATTATACCTCCAATTATAATAATAAATAAAATATAGGAAAATCAAAATAAATTATTGATTAATCCTGTAATTAAACTAATTAATAATGTTTGAATAATTAATAAAAATCCTATAATTAAAGGATGTTTTATTTTTAAAATATTAATAGAAATTAATATTCTTATTATTAAAATAATGTATAAAATATCAGAAAATAGTTTAATAAAAATAATAATTTTGGAGATTATTGATAATAAGAATTTATTTTTTCTGAAGTTTTTAAATAAATTAATTATTTTTAATTTACAAAATTAATGTTTTGATATTAAACTATAAAAACTTATGTTAATAATTTATATAATTATTTTATATTTAAGAGGTTTATTAATTTTTTGTTTAAATTTTAAACATTTTTTAATTACTTTATTAAGTTTAGAATATTTAGTAATTAGTTTATTTATATTTATAATATATTTAATAGGAAAATATGGTTTTGAAATATATTTTTCAATAATTTTTATTACTTTTTGTGTTTGTGAAGGTAGATTAGGTTTAGCAATTTTAGTAAGTTTAATTCGAACTCATGGGAATGATTATTTTAAAAGTTTTAATTTTTTGTCATGTTAAAGTTTATTTTTATAAATTTATTTATAATATTTATATTAAAAAATAAAATATTTTATTATAGAAATTTAATTTTTATAATGTTATTTATATTTCAATTTTTTTGAACTAATCAGATATTTATTAGAATTTCTTATTTTTTTGGATTAGATAYTTTATCTTTTTTTTTGATTATTTTATCCCTTTGAATTACAAGTTTAATAATTTTATCTAGAGAAAATATTTTTTATATAAATAATAAATCTTTATTTTTTATATTTAATTTATTAATATTAATATGATTATTATTATTATCATTTTTAAGTTTATCATTAYTAGGATTTTATATTTTTTTTGAGAGAAGTTTAATTCCAACTTTATTTTTAATTTTAGGGTGAGGGTATCAGCCTGAGCGTTTACAAGCAGGAATTTACTTATTATTTTATACATTATTTTTATCATTACCTATATTTATTAGAATTATTTATTTATATAAAGATACAAGATTATTATATATAAATTTTAAAGAAATTTATTATTTAAATAATTTATTTTATTTATCAATAATTTTGGCTTTTTTAGTAAAAATTCCTATATTTTTAGTTCATTTATGATTACCTAAGGCTCATGTAGAAGCTCCTATTTCTGGATCTATAATTTTGGCAGGAATTATATTGAAACTAGGAGGTTATGGGATTATTCGTGTAATAGAATTAATATTAAAAAAGGGTTTAATTTTAAATTTTATTTGAATAGTAGTGAGATTAATTGGTGGAATTTATGTATCTATAATTTGTTTGACTCAAGTAGATTTAAAATCTTTAATTGCTTATTCATCTGTAGTTCATATAGGAATAATATTGATTGGTTTAATAACACTTAATTATTGAGGAATATTAGGAAGATTAAAATTAATAATTGGTCATGGATTATGTTCTTCTGGATTATTTTGTTTAGCTAATATAGTTTATGAACGTAGAAGAAGACGAAGTTTATTATTAAATAAAGGCCTTCTTAATTTAATACCTAGATTATGTTTATGATGATTTTTATTAAGAGTTTCTAATATAGCTTCACCTATTTCATTAAATTTATTGGGGGAAATTAGTTTATTAAATAGAATTTTAAGTTGAAATTATAAAATTATAATTTTATTAATATTAATATCTTTTTTTAGAGCAATTTATACTTTATATTTGTATTCTTATAGTCAACATGGGAAGTTTTATTCAGGATTATTTAGTTATTTTAATGGATATAATCGTGAGTATCTTTTATTATTTTTACATTGATTTCCATTAAATATTTTATTTTTAAAGGGAAATATGATAATATGATTTTATTTAAATAGTTTAATAAAAATATTGATTTGTGGAATCAAAGTTATAATAGTAATATTTTAAATAATAAATTTATTTAAATTAAATTTCTTAATTTTTTTATTTATATCAATTTTATTATTTTTTTTAGGTTTATATTTTATATTAAATTCTATAATTTATTTTATAGAATGGGAATTTTTATCATTAAATAGAAATTCACTTGTTTATTTATTTTTATTTGATTGAATAAGATTATTATTTATAAGATTTGTTTTTTATATTTCTTCTATAGTTATTTATTATAGAAATGATTATATATCTGGAGATAATACTAAGGAGCGATTTTTATATTTAGTAATTTTATTTGTAGTTTCTATAATATTAATAATTATTAGTCCTAATTTAATTTCTATTTTAGTGGGATGAGACGGRTTAGGATTAGTTTCTTATTGTTTAGTTATTTATTATCAAAATGAGAAGTCCTTTAATGCGGGAATATTAACTGTATTGTCTAATCGAATTGGAGATGTATGTTTATTAATTGGGATTGGATGAATATTAAATTATGGAGGATGAAATTTTTATATTTATATAGATTATTTTATTAATATTTACGAAAGAAGTTTTATTTTATTTATAATTTTAATCGCAGGAATAACAAAAAGAGCTCAAATTCCTTTTTCAGCTTGATTACCAGCTGCAATAGCAGCCCCTACTCCTGTATCTGCCTTAGTTCATTCTTCTACTTTAGTTACTGCTGGAGTTTATTTATTAATTCGATTTTATGTTTTAATAAATAATACTATTTTTTTTAATATTTTATTATTAATTGGTTGTTTAACAATATTTATATCAGGAATTGGGGCAAATTATGAATTTGATTTGAAGAAAATTATTGCTTTATCTACTTTAAGACAATTAGGATTAATAATAAGAATTTTAAGTATAGGATATATAAAGTTATCTTTTTTTCATTTATTAACGCATGCATTATTTAAAGCTTTATTATTTATATGTGCTGGAATAATTATTCATTGTTTAGGTGATATTCAAGATATTCGTGGAATGGGAAAATTAATAAATTTCATACCTATTACTTTGATTTGTATAAATATTTCAAATATAGCTTTATGTGGACTTCCTTTTTTAGCTGGATTTTATTCAAAAGATTTAATTTTAGAAATAATATCTATAAGAAGAGTAAATTTTTTAATTTATTTACTATTTTATATTTCTACTGGATTAACAGTAAGTTATAGAGTACGATTAGTTTATTATTCTATGATAAATAAATTTGGTCATTATACTTTATTTAATATTAATGAAAATAGAAATTATATATTAATAGGAATATCTGGATTAGTTTTTATAGCGATTTTTGGGGGAAGAATAATTATATGAGTAATATTTTCTTGAGATAGATTAATTTTTTTAACTTTTATTATGAAATTAATAGTAATAATTGTAATTATAATAGGAATTTGATTAGGATATGAATTATCTATTATTAAGATAAGAAATTTATTATTTAGAATAAATCAAAAAAAAATAGTAAATTTTTTAGGTACTATATGGTATATACCTGTTATTTTTAGTTATGGTGTTTCTAAAACTTTTCTTGAAGAAAGAAATAAATTAAATAAATTATTTGATCAGGGYTGAAGAGAATTATTAGGAGTTCAAGGATTATATAATTATTTAAATAAAAATAGAAATATATTATCTTTAATTCAAATTAATGATTTAAAATTAATTTTTTTATTTTTTATAATATTTATAATATTTATATATTTAATTTTTTATTTACATAGCTTATAAAGAGTATAATATTGAAGATATTAAGGAAAATAATTTATTTTGTAAATATTTATAAATAAAAAATATTATTTTTACAATGAAAATGTAATGTTTTATTATTAAACTATATAAATGTATTTAAAGATATTAATAGAATTACACTACTATAAAAAAAGTTAGCAGCTTTTTTTAAAAATTTTATATCTTAATATATAAAAAATTTAATTGGAATAAAATTCATTTTTATCATTAACAATGATATACCTCTTTTTGGTTTCAATTAAAGTAAGGATTTATTTAATCTAATTTTAGGTCGAAACTAAATGTAAAATTTTACTTCATTACTAAAGATAAATTGTTTAAACAATTTCTTTTAGATGCAACCTAAATATTAAAATTAACTATTATCCTTTATTTATTAGTTCAGTCTAAAGCCCCTTGATTTCATTCATGATAGATTCCTAATAAAAGAATAATTATAAAAAATAAATTAATTAAAATTCAATTATTTAATATAGAAAAATTAAAAACTATAATTAATGGAAAAATTAGAGTAATTTCTACATCAAAAATTAAAAAAATTACAGCAATTAAAAAAAAATGTATAGAAAAAGGAATTCGAGCAGAATTTATTGGATCAAATCCACATTCAAAAGGAGAATTTTTTTCTCGATCTATAAAAGTTTTTTTTGAAATAATAGAACAAATTATTATTATAATTAAAGCAATAATTGTAAAGATAAAGATTAAAATTATATTAATAAATATTATTTATACTAAATTTTATAGACTTTTTGATTGGAAGTCAAATATACTTATTATATTATATAAATAAAAATTTATCTTCCTCATCAATAAATAGAAATGTAAAGGAAAAGTCAAACAACATCTACAAAATGTCAATATCAAGCAGAAGCTTCAAATCCAAAATGGTGATTTCTAGAAAAATGAGAGGAAATTTGACGAAGTAAACATACAATTAAAAAAGTAGTTCCAATAATTACATGAAGCCCGTGGAATCCTGTTGCTATAAAAAATGTTGATCCATATACAGCATCTCTAATAGTAAAAGAAGCTTCATAATATTCGTAAGCTTGAAGTATTGTAAAATAAATTCCTAAAATTATTGTGAAAAAAAGACTTTGAATAGCTTGATTATAATTATTTTCTAAAATTCTGTGATGTGCTCATGTAACTGTTAAACCTGATGATAATAAAATTACTGTATTTAATAAAGGAATTTGTATTGGATTAAAAGGATTAATTCCTTTAGGAGGTCATATTCTTCCAATTTCAATGGTTGGTGATAAACTTCTATGAAAAAAAGCTCAAAAAAAACTTACAAAAAAAAATACTTCTGAAATAATAAATAAAATTATTCCATATCGTATTCCATTAATTACTGGTATTGTGTGTAATCCTTGATAAGTTCTTTCACGAGTAATATCTCGTCATCATTGTAATATAGTTAAAATTAAAATAAAATTTCCTAAAAATAATAAACTATTATTAAATTGATGGAATCATATAATTATTCCTGAAACTGTAATTAAAGCTCCTAATGCTCCTGTTAAAGGTCAAGGACTGTAATCTACTAAATGAAAAGGGTGATTATGTTTTATAGACATTAAACTTCACTAGAATAAAGAGTTGATAAAACTGAAAATACATAAGCTTGAATAATTGATACTGCAAATTCAAGTATTAATAATAAGATTTGTGTAATTAATAATAAAGAAATTATAATAGGTATTAAAGATGATCCTGTATTTCCTAAAAGTGTAAGAAGAAGATGTCCTGCAATTATATTAGCTGCTAATCGAATTGCTAAAGTTCCTGGACGAATAATATTACTAATAGTTTCAATACATACTATAAAAGGTATTAAAATATTTGGAGTTCCTTGAGGAACTAAATGAGTAAATATATGATTTGTATTATTAATTCATCCATAAATTATAAATGAAATTCATAAAGGTAGAGCTAAGGTTAAAGTAAAATTTATATGACTAGAACTTGTAAAAATATAAGGAAATAATCCTAATAAATTATTAAATATAATAAATAAAAATAATCTAGTAAAAATTATTGAAATTTTATAATTTTTAATTCCTAATAATGTTTTAAATTCTTGATTTAATTTTATTAAGATATTAGTTCAAATAAAATATAATCGGTTTGGTAAAATTCAAAATAAAGTTGGTATAATAATTAATCCTAMAATTGATCTGAATCAGTTAAGAGATCAATTTAAAATTGTTGTAGAAGGATCAAAAACAGAGAATAAATTAGTTATCATTTTCAAAAATTTTTATAAGTATTTAAATTTTTTAAGTTTATTGATTTAAAATTAATTTTAATTAAATAGTAATTTTTTGTTATAAATAATAAATATAATATAATGAATATAATGTATAAAATTAATCAATTTATAGGAGCTATTTGAGGAATAAAAGAATATTTATATTAAATAATTTTAATATGACATATTAATGTTATAATTTTTAACTAATTCTTTCATTAGAAGTAAATGTTAAATTACTATAAATTGGTTTAAGAGACCATTACTTACTTTCAGCCATCTAATGAAAGATTTTTTAATCAATTAAGAAAATTTTTTAAAGATGTACTTTCGATTACAATAGGTATGAAACTATGATTTGCTCCACAAATTTCTGAGCATTGACCAAAAAATAAACCAGATTGATTTATAAAAAAATTTGTTTGATTTAATCGACCAGGAGTTGCATCAATTTTTACTCCTAAAGATGGTACAGTTCATGAATGAATAACATCTGTTGCTGTAGCTAGTAAACGAATTTGAGTTATAAAAGGTAAAATAATATTATTATCTACATCTAATAATCGAAAAGAAGATTTGGTTAAATTATTAATTTGAATTATATAAGAGTCAAATCTATTTTTTAAAAAATCTGTATATTCATAGCTTCAGTACCATTGATGGCCAATAGATTTTAAAGTAATTAAAGGGTTATTTAATTCATCTATTAAGTATAATAATCGTAATGATGGTAAAGCAATAAAGATTAAAGTAATAGCAGGAAGAATAGTTCAGATTAATTCAATTAATTGACCTTCTAATAAAAATCGATTAATATATTTATTAAAATATAAAGCAGATATTAAGTAACTAACTAAAATAGTAATTATAATTAAAATTAATAAAGTATGATCATGAAAGAAAATTAACTGTTCTATTAAAGGTGATTGAGCATCTAATAATAAGTAATTATTTCAGGTATTCATATTCTAAAAAAAGAAATTTCTTTATATATGAAGCTTAAATTCATTGCACTAATCTGCCATTTTAGAAGTTATTAATTAAAGGAAGTTCATTATAAGAGTGTTCTATAGGAGGATATTTTTGTATTCATTCAATTGAAGAGGGAAAATTTATACCAAAAATTGGAGATCGGTTAGAAATTAATCTTTCTCATATAATATAAATAAAAAAAATAATTCTAATAAGAGAAATTGTTGATCCAATTGAAGAAACAATATTTCAATTCATATAAGCATCAGGATAATCTGAATAACGACGAGGTATTCCTCTAAGACCTAAAAAGTGTTGAGGAAAAAAAGTTATATTAACTCCAATAAATATAATAAAAAATTGAATTTTTAATCATTTATTATAAAAAGTTGTTCCAGTAAATAAAGGTCATCAATGAATAAATCCTGCTATAATAGCAAATACAGCTCCTATAGATAAAACATAATGAAAATGAGCTACAACATAATAAGTATCATGAAGAATAATATCAATAGAAGAGTTTGCTAAGATTACTCCAGTTAATCCTCCTACAGTAAATAAAAATACAAATCCTAAAGCTCAAAGCAAGGAAGGTCTATAATTTAATTGAGCTCCATGAAGAGTTGCTAATCAACTGAAAATTTTAATTCCTGTTGGTACTGCAATAATTATAGTTGCTGATGTAAAGTAAGCTCGTGTGTCAACATCTATTCCTACAGTAAATATGTGATGTGCTCAAACAACAAATCCTAATAAACCAATAGCTAATATAGCATAAATTATACCTAAAGCTCCAAAAGTTTCTTTTTTTCCTCTTTCTTGGCTAATAATATGGGAAATTATTCCAAATCCTGGAAGAATTAAAATATAAACTTCTGGATGACCAAAAAATCAAAATAAATGTTGATAAAGAATAGGGTCACCCCCTCCTGCAGGGTCAAAAAAAGAAGTATTTAAATTTCGATCTGTTAAAAGTATTGTAATAGCACCTGCTAAAACTGGAAGAGATAATAAGAGTAATAATGCTGTAATAGCTACAGATCATACAAATAAAGGAATTCGATCTAAAGTTAAATTTTCTGAACGTATATTTAGTACAGTTGTAATAAAATTAATAGCGCCTAAAATTGATGAAACACCAGCTAAATGAAGACTAAAAATTGTTAAATCAACTGATGCTCCAGCATGAGCAATATTAGCAGATAACGGAGGGTAAACAGTTCATCCTGTCCCAGCTCCTCTTTCAGCTAAACTTCTTCTTAATAATAATGTGAGAGAAGGAGGTAATAATCAAAAACTTATATTATTTATTCGAGGAAATGCTATATCAGGAGCTCCTAACATTAAAGGTACTAATCAATTACCAAATCCTCCAATTATAATAGGTATAACTATAAAAAAAATTATAATAAAAGCATGAGCTGTTACAATAACATTATAAATTTGATCATCACCAATTAAAGAACCTGGTTGACCTAATTCTGCTCGAATTAATAAACTTAATGATGTTCCTAATATTCCTGATCAAGCTCCAAAAATAAAATATAAAGTACCAATATCTTTATGATTTGTTGAAAAAAGTCATTTATTCGGTGAAATGACTGATAATAGGTGATAAACTGTAAATTTATTTATGAGAAATTTTCTCTTTTACCAAAAGTTTTATAGTCTATTATAATAAGATTTTAAATTGCAAATTTAAAGAAGCAAAAAGCTAAGACTTAAAGACTATCTTTATATTTAACTTTGAAGGTTAAAAGTTTACTTAACTTAAAATCTTAAAAAATAAAATATAATAATGTAAATATAGGTAATCTTAATAAAGAAATTCTTCTTAAAATAATAAGAAAATAATTTATTTTAAAATTAATTTTAATAAATCATTTTTGTTCTATATTTAATAATAAAAAAGAATTTAATGCTAAACGAAGATAAAAAAATAAGTTAATTAATGTTAATAAAGATATAATAATAAGTAAATAAAAATAATTATCTAAAATTAAATTATTGATAATTATTCATTTTGGTAAAAATCCAAGAAAAGGAGGTAAACCTCCTAAAGATAAAAAATTTATAAATAATAGAAATTTATTAATTAAGTTAAAATTTATTATTAAATAAATTTGATTGATAAAGTATAAATTAAAATTTATAAAAATTGAAATTATTAAAATAGTTAATAATGAATAAATTAAAAAATAAATTTTTCAAATATTATTATTTATAATTAAAGAACTAATTATTCATCCGATATGATTAATTGAAGAAAAAGCTATAATTTTTCGTAAATTTGTTTGATTTAATCCTCCGATTCTTCCAATTAAAGTTCTAAAAATTGCAATAAATTGTAAATAAAATTCATTATTAAGATAAGAAATTAAAATTATAGGAGCAATTTTTTGTCATGTTAATAAAATTAAATTTATTATTCAAGTTAAATTTTCTGCAACAGATGGGAATCAAAAATGAAAAGGAGCAGCTCCTAATTTTAAAAATAATGAAGATAATATAAATATATTTAATATATTATTTATATTTAATGATAAATAATTTAAATAAATTATAAATGAAAAAAGAATAAAAAATACTAATGTAGATGAAGCAAATGCTTGCGTAAGAAAATATTTAAGCGATGCTTCTGTAGAAAAAATATTTTTTGTATTACTTATTAATGGAATAAAAGACAATAAATTAATTTCTAATCCTATTCATGCCCCTAATCATGAATTAGATGAAATTGTAAAAATTGTTCTTCCAAGAAGTATACAAAAAAATAAAAATTTATTTGGAATAAAAAAAATTAAAAAGAAAAGGATTAAAACCTTTATAAGCAGGGTATGAACCTATTAGCTTATTTAGCTTATCTTTTTTACATTTAAGTATAAGAAGTATAAAAACTTTTGAAGTTTTAGGAAATAGTTTAATTCTATTAAATGTATAATGAAGGTACAAATGTACATGATTTACCCTATCAAGATAATCCTTTCGAAAATCAGGCACTTCATT